AGTTTTTCGTAAGTTATTACTTTATGTTTTCCTAAAACAAAAATGTTACGGTTGTAACTAGATTATTTTTACTTCAATCCATAGATAGAACTAAAAACAATGTTCTGTCTCGTTTGCATTTTTTAATGATTCATTTATTTTATTAATCTAAAATAAAAAATGAATTTTATCGATGAAGAAAAAAATATAATTTTTATATAACACAATTTTAGCGATACACTCAAGGGGTTTTTGTAAATATTTGCATAGTTAGTTTTATATGAATTCTTAAGGTTTTTCGTTGTGTAGAGAATTTGTGTTAAGATTTAGCAACCCGATTAAGTTAGGTATTAGTATGGGTGTATCAATTTCAATTATATAACAATATTTTTTTTATATTTCTATCGAAATTGTACCGTACTTCAAAAAATACTTTATTAATTTTAAAATTAATATATATTATATCTATATCTTTGATATATATTATATTTTGATCGATCTTCCAATCGAACCATAGGATCTAAAACGGATCACTCAAAATTGGCACATTCGTCATATAACTACCTAAAAATGTAAAAAGGCATTTTATTAATTAAATTGGGTTAAAGAGTTTATATAGTGATAATAATTTAGAAAAATAATGATTTAGAAGATTAAAAAACATATTTTAAACTTAATCAATTAGTTTAGTTTCAACGAACTCTTCTTTATAATATAACTCAATAATAAATTTATTTTTATTATTGAGTCAAGTCGATGGGGAACGTGAGAATCCCCATCCTGAAAATGATAAAACATACTAAAACGAAAGGTGAACCCTTGTGCTTGCATTTATCCTTTTTTCAAACAAAAAAGTACCGTTAATTTTTCGAATTAAGTAGACAACAGAATTCTTATCTATATCAGAAACGAAAGAAAAAAGACGCCTTCTAAATTAAAACATTATGAAACTAATTATTTTTATTTATTTATATATATTTATTATAATTTAATTTATATATATTTATAATTTAATTTATATATAATATTATATATAAATATAAATATTATATATAAATTATTTTATATAAATTTATATTATTTTACTATTATGATGTTAATTATAATTCTTATAACTTATAAATCTTATAAAAAATTAGAAACAAAATTAGATTACTTTTCTAATTAGACCGATTCAGATTATTTATTGTATTGTTTGATTACTATTATTTATTTGTTACACAAAAAAAACCTTTAGAACTCCCGGTAGAAAGAGATTTCGCTAATGAAAAAGCTTTCAATGCTGCCCGATATCCCTTCCTTTTCCAAATATTTTTACGAATCCGTTTTTTTGAAATAGAGGTGTGTTTTTTTGGAACTGCCATTAAAAAATTATAATAGGTTCTTCGGTTGGATGTGAAAGACATCTATTGTTCAAAAAAAAAATTCTTTACTGTTCTCTATCTATTTATTCTCTAAATTATACTCCCTTCATAAAAAAGGGGGTGTGTAAAAATCACATAAAATATTACTAACAACAATCCCCTATGCCAAAGAATAGAATTGATTGAAGTTGATAAAATAAAAAAATCCAATACAAACAAAAAAAAGATTGTGCGTTTCGTTTTCTTTCTATTTTCGTCGTGTTACATTTATACATGTAATAAAATACACCAAAAGTTTAATAACCCAACCCCTCTCTCGCTTAATTTAAAAAACTTTAATAATTTTCTATTATATTAATTTTAATTAATTTAATTGGTCAAACTCGAAGAAAGAGTACACCCAACTTTAATTCTCAAATTCGAATGGGACTAGTAGTTAATCTGTTAAAGGATACAAAATACATAATTTTTTATTATATAAAGGCATTTTATTTGCCCTTTTTTTTTTTTTTACATAAAATAAAGTGTTGGATATCATAGCATTTACTACAAATAGCTTTTACTGTAATGGAAGACAATCAATTAGTTACAAAACAAACTGTTTAATGATTTTGAATAACCGAATTACAATTACAATAAATAGTTTTTATTGGTCAAGTTATGCGCGATTCATACAAAATACTGTTTTTGGTGTAATTTTTTATCCTCGCTCTATAAATATAAATAAATTATTGTAATACGTAATAATTAGAATGAAAATTTTATTTAAGTTTTATTTTATATATCTTAATTTTTTTTTATTAACTGACCCCTTATCAACAGAAAACAAAAGAAAAAAAATAAGAACCGGTGAATCAGAAACAATTAATTAAGAAATTTTTTTTTTATGGAATATACATATAAATATTCATGGATTATACCTTTCATTCCACTTCCAGTTCCGATGTTAATTGGAGCAGGACTTCTACTTTTTCCAACGGCAACAAAAAATCTTCGACGTATGTGGGCTTTTCCGAGTGTTTTATTGTTAAGTATAGTTATGATTTTTTCAGCCCATTTTTCTATTCAGCAAACAAATCACAATTCCGTCTATCAATATGTATGGTCTTGGACCATCAATAATGATTTTTCTTTAGAATTTGGCTGCTTGGTTGATC